CAATAATGAGATTCTTGTTTTAGTAAATGATGCAGAGACGGGCAGTGACATTAATCCACAAGAAGCTCAACAAACTCTTGAAATAGCGGAAACTAATTTGAGAAAAGCCCAAGGAAAAAGACAAACAATTGAAGCAAATCTAGCTCTCCGACGAGCTAGGACGCGAGTCGAAGCTATCAATGCTTTAATTTCATAATATAACTAGTTGGCATGTTCGAATAATAAAAAAGAGTCTATTTCGAACCTATTTTGATTTGATTCTGTCGAGTGAAAAGAATCAACTACAATCACTGAAAATCACAATTTGATGCAACGAAACAAAATTCAAAACAAAATGAAGTTACAAAATCAATAAAATAAAAAGGGTAAAAGATGCTGGGACAAAAACTTATTAGATACTGGAGTCAATGGTATCTAATAAGTTCTACCTACTATTGGATTTGAACCAATGACTCTCGCCGTATGAAAGCAACACTCTAACCGCTGAGTTAAGTAGGTCATTTCTCAGACTAATGAGAACCAAGGGGACCACTCCGTGGATGGATTATAAATCCCATATTACTTATAAGCAATACTAATCTTAAGCTTAAGCAATACCCACTTAAACGGATCAAAGATTTGTGGTGTTGGATTGTTTAATATACCCCTTGACAAGAAATTCTCTACACGATAAAATATGTATCATAAGCAAAGCAATAAGGGCTATAGCTCAGTTGGTAGAGCACCTCGTTTACACGTGCGCCAATGTTTTTCAGGGGAATTTATCATACAATCAAATCAAAAAATTGTGATTAAAATTGATGTCTTACCCTATAACTTTAACTTTGAGGGAACAATAGCCTGACTTGGCTTACAAGGGTTCGGTCTGATTGTAGTGCTGTTTAGGCACCAACTAGACCCTATCATGAATTGGAGATCTTGATAAGGTGAATATCCAGTCTATTCAACGCTAGGCATACTTAGTCTAAGGACTTCAAAAAAGCTCTTTTCATCTTATGAACTTTAAGGTGTAGGAGGTTTCATATTGTAGTTTGTAAGCAGCAGAAGGATTGAGACTTCATTTAACTTAGGTTGATCTAGGCCATAGGCAGACCTACGTCAAGATAATCATATCCTTGAAAAACTTTGGTAGGTGTTCTTGCATCAGAATCGCAAATAATGAATAAGCAAAGCACGGGGAGCCATCTCCTTATCCTATTTTTGTATCAAAAAAAAATATGGCAGACTAGCTGATATTTTGATCAGTTAATGAAAGAGCCCAATGCAAAAAAAATGCCTGTTGGGTCTTTGAAACAGTTCAATCATTTTGATAATAAAAGTTGTATCTGTTTTACCGAGAAGGTCTACGGTTCGAGTCCGTATAGCCCTATAACTACAACTCCAATATGAGATCAAAATAATATAAAATTAGAAAACAAATGATTAATGAAAAAAAAAAGACAACAAAAAAGAGAATTGGGAATTCGTTGATTCTCACATCCCAGTTATTTGGTTTGGAAGATACTTATTTCATACGAGCCGAAACAATAGGATGAACAAAAGGAGTTCTGCATCAGAAAGTTTTACTTCGTTTTGTACGACGCACATTACTTAGAAGGTTTTAGCAAGTTATGTAGATAGGAATAACTAAATAAAATATGAAAGAAAGTTCAAAGAAATGGAAGGGTATGGAATTCTCTTTTTTTGGATCTGAACTGAATCTTGTTTATTAACTATTAAATTCAACCCATCTATAAATAAAAAATAGATAAAATAGATGGGGTATATCTCGTCAAGATGAATCAAAATATGGATTATTATTTAAACTATACTATAAATGAATGTGGATGTCGATTCATATCAATTACTTTAAAGAAACTCGACCAATTTAATCATGTGCCAGGAACCAGATTTGAACTGGTGACACGAGGATTTTCAGTCCTCTGCTCTACCAGCTGAGCTATCCCGACCAGCCCAATGTAGCATCCTTAATTTTTTAATTTTATTAGAGGATGGGGTCTTTGTCAATTAACAGTACGTAAGAAGATTACAAAGTTTTATCTGGGTTCTATTCGGGGTTGTTTAAATGGGGTTTTTTCTCAAAGATGTTCATTTTGATATATTATCATGTATATAACATGTAATAAGAGAAAGGCATTTCTGCCCAGATCTATTTATAAACTAAAAAAACTAAAAACTAAACGAATCAAATAGAATATAGACAAATAGAATATAGAATAGAGTGGGTGCATCAGGAATTTTCAACCCGTAACAAAATAAAAGGGGGTATAGGTAAAAAGGTCGGGGAAGAAAAATAGGCTTTTTGGGGATAGAGGGACTTGAACCCTCACGATTTTTAAAGTCGACGGATTTTCCTCTTACTATAAATTTCATTGTTGTCGGCATTGACATGCAGAACAGGACTCTCTCTTTATTCTCGTCCGATTAATCCGTTCGTGAAAAGATCTACAGGCTGTGGGTGAATTATTTGATACAGTCTGTATATAACCCTCTTCTTCAT